ATATTGTTGTACGTCGAACAGATTGTGGGACCGTCCGGGGTATTTCTGTGAGTCCTCCAACTCGAAATGGGATGATGCAGGAAAGGATTTTTATCCAAACATTAATTGGGCGTGTATTAGCAGACGATCTATATATAGGTTCGCGATGCATTGCCATTAGAAATCAAGATATTGGGCTTGGACTTATCAATCGAGTCATAACCTTTCGAGCACAATCAATATATATTCGAACTCCTTTTACTTGTAGAAGTACATCTTGGATCTGTCGATTCTGTTATGGCCGGAGTCCAACTCATGGCAACCTGGTTGAATTGGGGGAAGCTGTAGGTATTATTGCAGGTCAATCTATTGGGGAGCCGGGCACTCAATTAACATTAAGAACTTTTCATACCGGCGGAGTATTCACTGGAGGTACTGCAGAACATGTGCGAGCCCCTTCTAATGGAAAAATAAAATTCAATGAGGATTTGGTTCATCCGACACGGACACGTCATGGACATCCTGCTTTTCTATGTTTGATAGACGTGTATGTAACTATTGAGAGTGAAGATTTTATACACAATGTGAGTATTCCGTCCAAAAGTTTGCTTTTAGTTCAAAACAATCAATATGTAGAATCAGAGCAAGTGATTGCTGAGATTCGAGCGGGAACATCCACTTTAAGTTTGAAAGAGAAGGTTCGAAAACATATTTATTCTGATTTAGAAGGCGAAATGCACTGGAATACCGATGTGTATCATGCACCCGAATTGACATATGGTAATGTTCATCTCTTACCAAAAACAAGTCATTTATGGATATTATTAGGGGAGCCTTGGAAATCCAGTCTAGTCTCCCTTTCGATCCATAAGGATCAAGATCAAATGAATGTTCATTCTCTTTCTAGCAAGCCAAGATATATTTCTAAATCTTCAGTAACTAAGAATCAAGTGAGACCCAAATTCTTTAGTTCGGAGGTTTCTGGGAAAGAGAGGGGTAGGATTCTCGATTATTCAGAACTTAATCAAATCAGATGTACGGGTTGTTGTAATCTCAGATATACGGCCATTCTCGACGAGAATTCAGATTTATTGGCAAATAGGCGAAAAAATAGGTTTATCATCCCACTCCAATCGATTCAAGAACGTGAGAACGAACTAACGCCCTCTTCGGGTATCTCAATTCAAATACCCATTCATGGTATTTTCCGTAAAAATAGTATTCTTGCGTATTTCGATGATCCTCAATATAGAAGAAAGAATTCGGGAATTATAAAATATGAGACTATAGAACTGGATTCAATCTTCAAAAACGAGGATTTCATTGAGTATCAAGGAGTCGCGGACTTGCGGACAAAAGACCAAATTAAAGTAGATCGATTTTTTTTTATTCCCGAGGAAGTGCATATCTTAGCCGGATCCTCTTCTATAATGGTACGAAACAATAGTATTATTGGAGTAGATACACAAATCACTTTAAAGACAAGAAGCAGAATAGGCGGGTTGGTCCAAGTGGAAAGAAAAAAAAAAAGAATTGAACTTAGAATTTTTTCTGGAGATATCCATTTTCCTGGAAAGAAAGATAAGCTATCCGGATATAGTGGCATCTTGATACCACCAAGAAGAGGAAAAAAAAATTCCAAGGAATACAAAAATTTGAAAAATTGGCTCTATATCCAACAGCTCACACTTCGCAAGAAAAAGTATTTTGTTTTGGTTCGACCTGTAGTCACATATGAAAAAACGGGTGATATAAATTTAGTAAGACTTTTCCCTCCGGATCTATTCCAGGAACGGGATTATGTACAACTTCAAATTGTCAATTATATCTTTTATGGAAACGGCAATCCAATTCGGGGAATTTCGGATACAAGTATTCAATTAGTTCGAACTTGTTTAGTATTGAATTGGGACCAAGACAACAAAAGTTCTTCTAGCAACGAGGCTTGTGCTTCCTTTGTTGAAATACGGACAAAGGATTTGATTAAAGATTTTTTTAAAATAGACTTAGCAAAATCGCCTATTTCATATACCAGAAAAAGGAATGATCTATCGGGTTCAGGGTTGATCTCTGAGAGTGGAGCAGATCACACCAATATCAATCCCTTTTCTGCCGTTTATTCCGATTCCACGGCAAGTCTTCAAGAATCCCTTAACCAAAATCAAGGAACTATCCATACGTTGTTGAATCAAAATAAGGAATGCCAATCCTTGATAATTTTGTCAGCATCCAATTGTTCTTATTCTCGAATGGGTCTATTCAACGATGTCAAATCTTTTGGTATGAAAAAAGAATCAATTAAAAGGGACCCCCCAATTCCAACTAAGAATTCCTTGGGCCCTTTAGGAACAGGTCTTCAAATTACCAATGTTTATTCATTTTCACATTTAATAACTTATAATCAGATCTTGGTAACTAACTATTTCAAACTTGACAATTTCAAAACGACTTTTCAAGTACTTAAATATTATTTAATGGATGAAAATGGGAAAATTTTGAATCCTGATCCGTGCAGTAACAT